AAAATACATCATATTGCCTTCATTGATAATAGCTAAAAACCTCGGCCGTATGTTATTATTTCAATTCCCCGAGTGGTACGAAGATTTAAAGGATTGGAATAGAGAAATGCATGTTAAATGCACCTATAACGGTGTGCAATTATCAGAAACAGAATTTCCGAAAGATTGGTTAACAGACGGTATTCAGATAAAGATCCTATTTCCTTTCTGTCTGAAACCTTGGCGCAGATCGAAGCTACGATCCCATCATAGAGATCCAATGAAAAAGAAAGGAAAAAAGGTCAATTTTTGTTTTTTAACAATCTGGGGAATGGAAACCGAACTACCTTTTGGTTCTCCCCGAAAACGACCTTCCTTTTTTGGACCCATTTATAAAGAACTCAAAAAAAAAATTAGAAAAGCAAAAAAAAAATGTTTTCTAGTTCTAAGAGTTTTCAAAGAAAAAACAAAATGGTTTCTAAGGGTATCAAAAGAAAAAACAAGATGGATTATCAAAATAGTTCTATTTATAAAAAGAATAATAAAAGAGTTTTCAAAAGTAAACCCGATTTTTTTATTTGGATTGAAGAAAGTATATGAACCGAATGAAAATGGAAAATATTTCATAACCCTAATGAATAATAGGATTGTTCCTGAATCGACCATCCAAATCAGATCCATGGATTGGACAAATTATTCACTGACAGAAAAAAAAATGAAGGATCTGTCTGATAGGACAACCCTAATCAGAAATCAAATGGAAAGGGTCACAAAAGACAAAAGAAAAATATTTCTAACTCCAGATATGAATATTCGTCCTAACGATACAAGTTGTGTTGATAAAAGATCGGAATCGCAGAAACATATTTGGAAGATATCAAAAAGAAGAAGTGAGATATTCATATTCATACGCAAATGGCACTATTTTATGAAATTTTTCAGTGAAAAAATATACATAGATATCTTTCTATGTACCATTAACATTCCCAGAGTCAATGCACAACTTTTCCTTGAATCAACAAAAAAGATTATCAATAAATACATTTACAATGATGAAAAAAATAAAGAAGAGATTGATGAAACAAATCAAAACACAATTCACTTTATTTCGACTATTAAAAAGTCGCTTTCTAATATTAGTAATAAGAAATCAAAGATTTGTTGTGACCTATATTCCTTGTCCCAAGCATCTGTATTTTACAAATTATCACAAATCCAAGTTACTAACAAGTCTCTCTTGAGATCTTTACTTCAGTATCGAGAAGCATATCTTCTTCTTAAGGATAGAATAAGGAATTACTTTGGAACACGAAGAATATTTGATTCCAAATCAAGGCATAAAAAACTTCCGAATTCTGGAATAAATGAATGGAAAAATTGGTTAAGGAGTCATTATCAATACAATTTATCTCAGACTCGATGGTCTAGATTAGTACCGCAAAAGTGGCGAAATAGGGTCAGTCGTACGATTCAAAATAAAGACTCAAAAAAGAATTCATATGAAAAAGACCAATTCATTCATTACGAGAAACAAAATGATTATGCAGTGAACTTATTGCCGAGTCAAAAAGGAAAATTGAAAAAACACTACAGATATGATCTTTTTTCATATAAATATATTAATTATGGGGATATGAAAGACTCATATATTTATCGATCCCCATTACAAGTAAATGAGGACCGAAAGATTCCATATAATTACAACAGACCTAAAACCAAATCATTTTATGTACCGGGGGGTATATCTATTAGTGATTATCTAGGAGAAGAGTATATTACTGATACGGGTAAAAATACGGATAGAAAATATTTGGAGTGGAAAATTTTCAATTTTTGTCTTAGAAAGAATATCGATATTGAGGCCTGGACCGATATGGATACCGGGACCAACATTAATAAAATTACTAAGACTGGGACTAATTATTATCAAATGATTGATAAGAAAGATCTTTTCTATCTTACGATTCACCAAGAAATCAACCCATCCAATCCAAAAAAAAACTTTTTGGATTGGATGGGAGCGGATGAAAAAATGGTATATCGTCCCATATCAAACCTGGAATCTTGGTTCTTCTCAGAATTTGTGCCACTTTATGATGCATATAAGATTAAACCATGGATTATACCAATCAAATTACTTCTTTTCATTTTTAATGAAAATGAAAACATTAGTGAAAATAAAAAAAGGGATCTTCGTATATCATCTAATCAAAAAGAATATCTTGAATTAGAGAATCGAAATCAAAAAGAACAGCTTGTCCAAGGAAATCTTGGCTCAGACGCACGAAACCGACAAAAAGATGTTGAAAAGGATTACACAGAATCAGACATTAAAAAACGTGGAAAGAAAAGACAATCCAAGAGTAACAAGGAAGCGGAACTAGAGTTCTTCCTGAAAAGATATTTGCTTTTTCAATTGAGATGGGATGGTCCTTTGAATCAAAGAATGATCAATAATGTTAAGGTATATTGTTTTCTGCTTAGACTGAGAAATCCAAAGGAAATTGCTATATCCTCTATTCAAAGAGGAGAAATGCACCTGGATGTAATGTTGATCCAGAAGGATCTAACTCTTACAGAATTAATAAAAAGGGGACTATTTATTATCGAACCGGCGCGTCTTTCTATAAAATGGGATGGACAATTTATTATGTATCAAACTATAGGTATTTCATTGGTCCATAACAGTAAGTGCCAAACTAATGGAAGATACCGAGAAAAAAGATATGTTGATGAGAATTATTTCGATAGATCCATTGCACAACATAGAAAGATGCTTGTGAATGGAGACGAAAATCATTATGATTTGCTTGTTCCTGAAAATATTCTATCTCCTAGACGTCGTAGAGAATTTAGAATTCTAATTTGTTTCAATTCCGGAAATAGGAATGTTATGGATAGAAATCCAGTATTTTTCAATGACAACAATGTAAGGAACTGTGGGCCATTTTTGGATGAGGACAAGCATATTGATACAGATATAAATAAATTCATTCAATTCAAATTGTTTCTTTGGCCCAATTATCAATTAGAGGATTTAGCTTGTATGAATCGCTACTGGTTTGATACCAATAATGGCAGTCGTTTCAGTATGTCAAGGATACATATGTATCCACGATTCAGAATTCGTTGATGGTTGGTACATTTCCTATATATCGCGTATCATATCCGGTATATGAAGGTAGACAGATGTACACACACGCTGTGTTACATTCTGATACATGATACCGATTCAATGACGTATCAACTGAATCTAGGAATGAATCGGCAGAATCTTCTTAGATCAAAATCATTTTCTTTTGTGGGTGTAGAAATTTTTTTTTTTTTTCTATCGAATCCTAAATTTTATTTATTAATTTGATTTGATAGAAAAAAAAGTAGTATATGAATAAATCCAGATCCAGATTATTGTGTGTATCAGATCGAAATGACTGGCATTATTATTATTCCTGATCGGTAAAATCCATATCTGTGGAAAAGAAAAAAAAAAAAGAGAGAGAAGAATTATTTTTATGGTCAAAAATTCATTTATCTCGGTTATTCCGCAAGAACAAAAAAACAAAGGGTCTGTTGAATTTCAAGTATTCAGTTTCACCAATAAGATACAGAGACTTACTTCACATTTGGAATTACACAAAAAGGACTATTTATCTCAGATAGGTCTGCGGAAAATTCTAGGAAAACGTCAACGGCTGCTAGCTTATTTGTCAAAGAAAAATAGAGTGCGTTATAAAAAATTAATCGATCAGTTAGATATTCGGGAACCAAAAACTCGTTAATTTGAAGATTGTTTCAATTCTTTGGTTTATTAGATCTTGAATTTTGATGAACCCCATTTCGTTTTCAGCAATTCATAGAATAATGGATCGGGGAAGATATGAATGTACCGGATACAAGAAAAGACCTCGTGATAGTTAATATGGGTCCTCACCACCCATCAATGCATGGTGTTCTTCGACTTATCGTTACTCTAGACGGTGAAGATGTTATTGACTGCGAACCCGTGTTGGGTTATTTACACAGGGGGATGGAAAAAATTGCAGAAAACCGAACAATTATACAATATCTTCCTTATGTAACACGTTGGGATTATTTAGCTACTATGTTCACAGAGGCAATAACGGTAAATGCACCAGAACAATTAGGAAATATTCAAGTACCTAAAAGAGCCAGCTATATCAGAGTTATTATGCTGGAGCTGAGTCGTATCGCTTCTCATTTATTATGGCTTGGGCCTTTTATGGCGGATATCGGTTCACAAACTCCCTTCTTCTATATTTTTAGAGAAAGGGAATTGATATATGACCTATTCGAAGCTGCCACAGGTATGCGAATGATGCATAATTATTTCCGTATCGGGGGAGTCGCTGCTGATCTACCTCATGGCTGGATAGATAAATGTTTGGATTTCTGCGATTATTCTTTAACAGGAGTTGTTGAATATCAAAAGCTTATTACGCGAAATCCCATTTTTTTGGAACGAGTTGAAGGGGTGGGCATTATTGGTGGGGAGGAAGCAATAAATTGGGGTTTATCAGGACCAATGCTACGAGCTTCCGGAATCCAATGGGATCTTCGTAAAGTTGATCATTATGAGTGTTACGATGAATTCGATTGGGAAGTCCAGTGGCAAAAAGAAGGAGACTCATTAGCTCGTTATTTAGTACGAATCAATGAAATGACGGAATCCATAAAAATTATTCAACAGGCTCTGGAAGGAATTCCGGGGGGTCCCTATGAGAATTTAGAAGTTCGACGCTTTGATAGAGCAAGGGACTCCGAATGGAATGGTTTTGAATATCGATTCATTAGTAAAAAGCCTTCTCCCGCTTTTGAATTGTCGAAACAAGAACTTTATGTGAGAGTAGAAGCCCCAAAGGGAGAATTGGGAATTTTTATGATAGGAGATAATAGTGTTTTTCCCTGGAGATGGAAAATTCGTCCACCGGGTTTCATCAATTTGCAAATTCTTCCTCAGCTAGTTAAAAGAATGAAATTGGCTGATATCATGACGATACTAGGTAGTATAGATATCATTATGGGAGAAGTTGATCGTTGAAATGATAATTGATACGACAGAAGCACAAGCTATCAATTCTTTTTCCAGATCGGAATCCTTAAAAGAGGTCTATGACCTCTTATGGCTGCTTGTCCCTATTTTTATTCCTATATCGGGAATCACAATAGGTGTACTCGTGATTGTGTGGTTAGAAAGAGAAATATCTGCAGGGATACAACAACGTATCGGACCTGAATATGCCGGTCCTTTGGGAATTCTTCAAGCTCTAGCAGATGGGACCAAACTACTTTTGAAAGAAGATCTTCTCCCCTCTAGAGGAGATATTCGTTTATTCAGTATCGGGCCATCTATAGCGGTCATATCCATTCTACTAAGTTATTCAGTAACTCCTTTTGGCTATCGCCTTGTTCTAGCCGATCTCAGTATAGGCGTTTTTTTATGGATCGCTATTTCCAGTATTGCTCCTATTGGACTTCTTATGTCAGGATATGGATCGAATAATAAATATTCCTTTTCAGGTGGTCTACGAGCTGCTGCTCAATCTATTAGTTATGAAATACCATTAACTTCGTGTGTGTTATCAATATCTCTACGTGTGATTCGTTGGAACATGAGCCTTTACCTCTTTCCTTTATTTCTAGGAAAGAGGTAAAGGAAAGGGGTTGAATGTATTGAATAGATATCTTTTTTTTTTTATTCATCATTCGGTTCGATGAGTTAAATCAGATAGTTATATGAGTGAAACAAAACAGCTTATGAATTTGCAGTAAGAAGATTGATCCTCATTCCCTATGTACGAGAGTAAAGTGGAAGTAAACATAAACGGTCGAAACTGTTTACCCCAAGATTGGTTGATTAGTCATCATGACTTGAAGCGGGTGCAAAAGATCAACTGTATGGAGTTTCGACTATATATATGTATTACCATATCGGGGATCAATCAAAAATGAGTGGACGGTTAGGAACACCAAGGTACACAAAGGATTAGTGATGGAGATAATGTAAGGTATCCAAAGGGATATTTCTGCATAAAAGGAATCATAATGAGGGCTTTAAGTTGGTAGAAATGATCAAGCAGTACTTCCTCACGATTCCGATCCAGAGTACGCTTCTATCCACTGATTAAAGAAATGACTGTCGAGAACGAAGTAATCCTTTATTTTTTAGAAACCCCTTCCCTCTTCTGAGTAAGAAAGAAGAACAGGAACGAAAGAAATGGAATGCAATAGGAAAACTGAATAATAAATAAGAGATTTTTGTTTATTCTTTCTTTCCTCAACCCTATCCATATTTATACAGATAGAATTCTTATCATGATTCATCAATTATAACTCATGAACTAGTGTCTAATTTTTTTTTTTTTCGTACGAAAGATATGGGTCGAAATATCTATTGAAACAACGAGTATTTTATGGAAGGATTAAGTTATTACTGAACAAAGAGAATTGTAATTCTAATTATATTAGAAAGGATGAGATCAATTCAGAAGCGCTTTTTGTTTTTATTATGGCGGACAGAATTCCATTGGTCTAATTCGGGACTCTTCGATGCATCTTTACTCTATCTACAAGCATGCCGGGGTAATAATGAACCAGTCTTTAGATTTATTTATGGCCATTGAGGAGCCGTATGAAGCTGAGGTCTCATGTGCGGTTCTGGAATAGCGATGGGAATAGTGATGTTATCATCGACTATGATTATCTAACAGTTCAAGTACAGTTGATATAGTTGAGGCACAGTCAAAATATGGTTTTTGGGGGTGGAATCTGTGGCGTCAACCTATAGGTTTTATAGTTTTTCTAATTTCTTCCCTAGCGGAATGTGAGAGATTACCCTTTGATTTACCAGAAGCAGAGGAGGAATTAGTAGCAGGTTATCAAACCGAATATTCAGGTATCAAATCTGGTTTATTTTACGTTGCTTCTTACCTAAATCTACTAGTTTCCTCATTATTTGTAACAGTTCTTTACTTGGGCGGGTGGAATCTCTCTATTCCGTACATATTCATTCCTGAACCTTTCAGAATAAATAAAACGGGTGGAGTCTTTGGAATGACAATTGATATCTTTATTACATTAGCTAAAGCTTATTTGTTCCTGTTCATTCTTATCACAACAAGATGGACTTTACCTAGGATGAGAATGGACCAACTATTAAATCTTGGGTGGAAATTTCTTTTACCTATTTCTCTAGGCAATCTATTATTAACAACTTCTTCCCAACTCGTTTCGCTGTAACAGAATCTAATATTATAGATTCATAACCTATCTAGAACAAGAGAAAGAAACATCAAATTATTCATGGATATCCACGATATGTTTCCTATGGTGACTGGGTTCATGAATTATAGTCAACAAACAATACGAGCCGCAAGGTACATTGGTCAAAGTTTCATGATTACCTTATCCCACGTGAATCGTTTACCTGTGACTATTCAATATCCTTATGAAAAATCGATCACATCGGAGCGTTTTCGTGGTCGAATTCACTTTGAATTTGATAAATGCATTGCTTGTGAAGTATGTGTTCGGGTATGTCCTATAGATCTACCCGTTGTTCATTGGAGATTGGAAACAGATATTAGAAAGAAACGATTGCTTAATTATAGTATTGATTTTGGAATCTGTATATTTTGTGGTAACTGCGTCGAGTATTGTCCAACAAACTGTTTATCAATGACTGAAGAATATGAACTTTCTACTTATGATCGTCACGAATTGAATTATAATCAAATTGCTTTGGGTCGATTACCAATGTCAGTAATTGGAGATTACACAATTCGAACAATTATGAATTAAAATAAAAATAGCCACAGGTAAACCTATTGATTCAAGAACGATTACCAATTACTAAGATTCATTTTTGATCTAAAGTAAAGGAGTGACGCTTCTTTCATTTTGCTAGGTCAGTAACTACAAATCATAACTATTGGTTGGTGAGAATTACGGCTTGATTTGGATTTAGAATGGATTCATATATGCGTGATGATTTCAAAATATACAATTCCGAACTACTCTTTTGGATAGAGTAGCGGGATCGATCCAATAACTGTATCTATATCAATCCATACCACATTAGGATTCAATTAGGAACTATCATATAGAAGAAAAAAAAAAGGTAACCTATTTTTTCTTGGATCGGTCAGTAAGTTTATGAAATATTTCAACTTATTTATCTCTTATTTTACACATAATGGATTTACCTGGACCAATACATGATATTCTTTTAGTATTTCTGGGATCAGGTCTTATATTAGGAGGTCTGGGGGTGGTATTACTTACCAATCCAATTTATTCTGCCTTTTCGTTGGGATTGGTTCTTGTTTGTATATCCTTATTCCATATTCCATCTAACTCCTATTTTGTAGCTGCTGCACAGCTCCTTATTTACGTGGGAGCTGTAAATGTTTTAATCGTATTTGCTGTGATGTTCATGAATGGTTCAGAATATTACAACGATTTCTATCTTTGGACCGTTGGGGATGGGGTCACTTCACTGGTTTGTACAAGTATTCTTTTTTTACTAATTACTACTATCTCGGATACGTCGTGGTACGGGATTATTTGGACTACAAGATCAAACCAGATTATAGAGCAGGACCTAACAAGTAACGTTCAACAAATTGGGATTCATTTATCAACAGATTTTTACCTTCCATTTGAACTCGTTTCTATAATTCTTTTAGTTGCTTTGATAGGTGCAATTGCTATGGCCCGTCAGTAATAAGTAATAAATAGTTAGAATTCTAAATCCAAAATAAATAAAGTCTTGTTTTGTTCTATGTTATTGTTATCACATCCATTTTTCTTCAATTCTATTTTCATATTGTTCATATATTAAATTGAAAGGGGTTTAGTTCGATCCATTACTAATACCTTACTTTGTTTCGTACTTGTTATATTCTAGTCAATCAAATTGGTTAAATTGTTGTTCATATTGAAATGAATCGAGATTGATGAGGAGTTGGTCAATGATGACCGAACATGTACTTATTTTGAGTGCCTATTTATTTTCTATCGGTATTTATGGATTGATCACAAGCCGAAACATGGTTAGAGCACTTATGTGTCTTGAGCTTATACTGAATGCGGTTAATATAAATCTCGTAACATTTTCTGATTTGTTTGATAGTCGTCAATTAAAAGGAGATATTTTCTCCATTTTTGTTATAGCTATTGCAGCCGCTGAAGCAGCTATTGGGCCGGCTATTGTTTCATCGATCCATCGTAACCGAAAATCAACTCGTATCAATCAATCGAATTTGTTGAATAAATAGTCGTAATGATCTAAATAAAGACAGATGTATATCTATAATATATTCACCAATTTTAGAATTAGCATGTATGACTCGTATGGCCATGTTTGCTGAAACGTAAGAAATCAAAGTATCTTGGCCCTCTCTCATGAACAGATCCAGAAGTAGATTGATTATAAAAAAAAATTCTGGTAAACCACTGATTCGTCTGGCGTCTACAATATCAAATTCAATTACTACTAATTTATAACCAGATCGAAAATGGATAAAGTTCAAAAAATTTATAGATCCAATGTCACATTCAGTAAAGATTTATGATACATGTATAGGGTGTACTCAATGTGTAAGAGCCTGCCCCACAGATGTATTGGAAATGATACCTTGGGACGGATGTAAAGCTAAACAAATTGCTTCTGCTCCAAGAACAGAGGACTGTGTAGGTTGTAAGAGATGTGAATCCGCTTGTCCAACGGATTTCTTGAGTGTTCGGGTTTACTTATGGCATGAGACAACTCGCAGCATGGGTCTAGCTTATTGATACGTTCTAGAAAAATCCACTTGAATCCATTTGATTCCTCTTTACCGACAAAAACCCGTACTCGAGAAATTATTCCGAGCGCGGGTTTTTCTGGTCAAAGTCTATCTTGTCTTTACCACGAGTTATTTTCCTTGGTTAACAATAATTGTTGTTTTGCCGATATCTGCGGGTTCCTCAATTTTCTTTCTTCCTCATAGAGGAAATAAAAATAAGGTGGTTCGGTGGTATACTATTTGTATATGCTTATTAGAACTCCTTCTAATGACCTATGCATTCTGTTATCATTTCCAATTGGACGATCCATTAATCCAACTGGAGGAGGCTTATAAATGGATAAATATTTTTGATTTTCACTGGAGACTAGGAATTGATGGACTTTCCATAGGACCCATTTTACTGACGGGATTCATCACTACTTTAGCTACTTTAGCGGCTCGGCCAGTTACTAGAGATTCGCGATTGTTCCATTTCCTGATGTTAGCAATGTACAGTGGTCAAATAGGATCATTTTCTTCTCGAGACCTTTTACTTTTTTTCCTCATGTGGGAGTTAGAATTAATTCCTGTTTATCTACTTCTATCCATATGGGGAGGGAAGAAACGTCTGTACTCAGCTACAAAGTTTATTTTGTACACAGCAGGGGGTTCTATTTTTCTCTTAATGGGAGTTCCGGGTATGGGTTTATATGGCTCCAATGAACCAACATTAAGTTTTGAAACATTAGCTAATCAATCCTATCCTTTGGGGTTGGAAATAATATTCTATTTTGGCTTCCTTATTGCTTATGCTGCCAAATCGCCGATTATACCCCTGCATACATGGTTACCAGATACCCACGGAGAAGCGCATTACAGTACATGTATGCTTCTAGCGGGAATCTTATTAAAAATGGGAGCATATGGATTGATTCGGATCAATATGGAATTATTACCCCATGCTCATTCTATATTTTCTCCCTGGTTGATGATAGTAGGAACGATTCAAATAATCTATGCAGCTTCAACTTCTTTCGGTCAACGCAATTTAAAAAAGAGAATAGCCTATTCCTCCGTATCTCATATGGGTTTCACACTTATAGGAATCGGTTCCATAACCGATACGGGAATCAATGGAGCCGTTTTACAAATAATCTCTCATGGATTTATTGGTGCTGCGCTTTTTTTCTTGGCGGGAACGAGTTACGATAGAATATGTCTTGTTTATCTCGACGAAATGGGAGGAATAGCTATCCCAATGCCAAAAATATTTACCACGTTCAGTAGCTTCTCAATGGCTTCTCTTGCATTGCCAGGAATGAGTGGTTTTGTTGCAGAATTGGTAGTATTTTTTGGAATAATTACCAGTCCAGAATATCTTTTAATACCAAAAATACTAATTACTTTTGTAATGGCAATTGGAATGATATTAACTCCTATTTATTCATTATCTATGGTACGCCGTATGTTCTATGGATACAAGCTATTCAACGTTCCAAACTCTTATTTTGTGGATTCTGGACCACGAGAACTATTTGTTTCGGTCTGTATCCTTCTACCCGTAATAGGTATTGGTATTTATCCTGATTTCGTTCTCTCGCTATCAATTGACAGGATAGAAGCTATTCTATCTAATTATTTTCATAAATAGTTTTCATCAATAAGACAAGACATAAAGTCAAAGAATCCTGTGATTTTAAAAATCGTTCACTGTACAATGCAATGAAAGAAAAAAGAATGAAGTGAATTGGAATCAGATATATCTGGAGTTTTTGAGAACCATTTGAATCAAGTAGTGATTCAAATGGTTCTCAAAAACTTGCACAAACTTTCTTTATATATGGGACGATGTTCCTATGTATTCTTCAGGCCTTTTCTTCAATTAGATGTTAATGTGAATGAACCATAACTATGTAGTCCTATTCCTAATAGATTGACTCCAAAATAGCATATCCAAATTATAAGAAATCCGATCGAAGCCACAATTGCCGAATCCACACCCTGAAAGTTCTGATTTGTTCTACTATGTAAATAAATCGCGAATATGGTCCAAGTAATAAATGCCCAAGTTTCCTTGGGGTCCCAATTCCAATAAGACCCCCATGCTTCATTAGCCCATACTGCTCCCGAAAGAATACCTATGGTTGAAAAAGTAAACCCTAGACTAATGACACGATAACTACAATGATCTAATTGCTGAGTCAATTGATACCTGTGATAATTCATAAACAAAAGAAAAGAAGTTTTTTGTAAAACACTTCTTTTTTCATTCACAAAGGAAAATGACCCAATTAATAAATGATTGCTTTTACCAGGAATACCTCGATTTTTTCGAAATGTAATGACTAAAAGAGCTACTGATAATAACGATCCACATAAAAGAGCTGCATAGCTCAATAACATCATACTTACGTGCATCATTAACCACTGGGATTGTAGAGCAGGTACTAATATTGCAGATTGATGCATTTCAGTTGAAAGACCCGAAGTGGCAAATCCTTGAGTAAAAATGGCACTTGGCGCGGTTATTGCGCTTAAAAAATTTTTCTGGTTCCCTATTTTAGGAACCCTATGAATAATGGCGAAACCCCACGAAAGGAACATTAAAGATTCATATAAATCACTTAACGGGAAATGTCTCGAATAAATCCAACGAGTAACTAATAATCCTGTTATACAGAAAAAAGTAGCCATCATGCCCTTTTCTGACGAATCAAATAGTCCTACAGTTTCATGGACTAATAAGGTCATTAAATGAATCGTAATCACAATTGAAATGATAGAAAAAGAGATGTGAGTTAATATATGTTCTAAAGTCGCAAATATCATAAAAAAAAAATGGTTTTTTTTTTAAGGAGGGTATCCCAAATTACGAAATAGAAATCCGTAATTGAATTCATTATAGGATCTATTGTTGTGCCTTTTTTAGAGGATGCCGCCACTCGGACTCGAACCGAGATGCTCTAGCACTGCTTCCTAAGAGCAGCGTGTCTACCAATTTCACCATGGCGGCTTGATTGAAATAATCATAGCCTATATGATGTTCAATCGTCGAGATTGAAGGATTTAATGCAATCTATTTTAGGAAACGTTTGAATCCATGAATAAAGACCCATTCAAATAAATATTTAAACGTTCCATAATCCTTAGTCTCGTGGTAGAGTGTCATTTTTAACAGCGGGCTTTCCCGTATTCTAAGTTCTTCTGGAACAGTTGGAACTAGACGGTTATGCCCTCAGTCGAGGTATAGAACCAAGAATTTTTTTTTTTCTCATTTTGATTCATTTCTCATTTATTTGATTTCGTAGATCCGAAATCAAAAAGATTCATTTTCAATAAACAAAAGAAAACAATATTTTTTATGTATCACAACCTCATTACTACATCCAAGGAATTTCTATAAATATTTTGATAGTTTGATATCAAAACTGTATTAATGATTGGGATCCTCATTGTCTACATAACATAATTCGTGTGAGGTTTTACCAAACCAATTAGGTATTGGGCCAGGCATATCAATCATTTAACAAAAGAGTTTTGATCTTTATCAGAATTCTATACTTTACTTAGAAACCTTAGAAAATCCAATTTTAACTTATAAGATCTCTTTAAATAGATAAAATCTATTTAGATATTAGATCTAGATATATCGATTGATCGATCCTCCAGCCCAAACATAGGATCTATTTTGGTTGGATTAGGTAAGATTGACTCATTCTTTGTACATAAATATGGATCTCCAGGGGATCTGGCAGTTTTATTAGTTTGTTTTTTTGTTGATCCATTCGACACAAGAGGGAGTCTATGTAGATATGTAGTGATTCAGAGAGCTACAAAGCAAGGTTTTCATTTAATCAATTAGTTTCAATGATCCATTGATTTTTACTATAGATCTTATCTCTGCGCTGCTATGGAACAAAAAAAAAACGGGGTTCGAACCTCGTTCATACTTGTTTCAGATCTTCCAAAAATCTTAATGATGTATAACTATTGGAGATACATAATCCAATAAACCCCTTCCTAAAAAAAAAAAAAAGAAATAAGAGTTTTGTTATTGTGAGTGAAAAGCGAATCGATGGGGAAAGTTACAATCCCCATCTCGCAAATTATAAAAATCTACTATAACTATAAAACTATAATGAAAAGTGAAACCTTGTATTTTGTGTCTAACTACTTCTTTCTTTTTTTTCAAACAAAAAAGAAATTCTTTTTAGAACCTAGTATACAGAATAATTCTTATTCTACATACCACAACAGCTAGTTCTATTTCATATTGATAAGTTCAAAACTTTAGTTAATGTGAATTCTTCATCTTATAAATCATCCAATTCATCGAGTCATGTCGATTCAGATCATTCTAAGGCTTTATTTTTGTCGCACAAAAAAACTTTTTGAATGCCCAGTAGAAATCGATTTAGCTAAAGATAAGGCTTTTGCAGCGGCCTGACATCCCTTTCCTTTCCAAATATTTTTACGAATACGCTTTTTTGAAAGAGAAGTACGTTTCTTTGGAACCGCCATTTCAAAAAAAAAAGGATCACTCATTTTTATAGTTGGATGTGAAAGACATTTATTGTTCAAAATGGATCGTTCTTTCTATTCATTATCTATATTTATTCCATAGTTAATACTTACTTCATAATATATAAAAATATAGATACGTAAGCATCGCATATGGTATCACTAGGGATAAAAAAAAGAAAATAGAAGGAAAAAGAAAGAACGATGTGATTTTCAAAGGAGTTTTTTTTTTTAACATCTCTATTACATACAATGTCCGAAGAAAAATTTGTACTGATTGGTAGCTTCATATCTTCATTCAATCTATGTATGTCTATGAGTGAGATCCACTACCGTGGAAATTGAATCGGTTGCTATCGATAAGAATCAAAAAGATTTCAATTCATATCTCAGTCTCTTTATATATTCTATTGTTTGTCATCTTACCTTTAATAAATCGAAAAGCTTAAGAACCCTTACCTAGTTTAATAAAACAATAATGAATGTCACTTTTTCTATTAATTGATCAAGCTCCGAGATAGAGTCCCCATAATTTAAATGAATAGTTTAAATGAAGTAGTTAATCCGTTAAACAATACATTACTTGATAAGGGAAATTTTAGTAATTTCTTATTTTAGTTCTATGCGAAGTGACAAGTATTAGAGGATTTTCCATAAGGATGAGTTTGTTTTATTGGACTAGAAGCCAATCAATCAGTTCCACAATGAATTAGTTAATGACTCCGAATAAACGAAATAAAAAAAAAAAACTAGGTCTTATTTTATGGGGTCGAGTTAATGACGGATCCTATGATACATATCAGAATCGAGTACTTGATTTTTGGTATCATTCTTTTTCCTTACTATATTGATATACATATGGATAGAAATCACCGTAATATCTGAGTGGAATGCTTTAAAATCTTATATTTTTTATCTTAATAAATATCTTCGTTAACGTTAATAACTAGGTAGTCACTTGTAACTAGTAACTTGGTCATTTGAAGAAATGGAACTTCTTGATTTTAATTTTTTGTTTTTTAAATATTTTGGAAAGAATCAGAATAATTAAGAATTCAAAATCATATTTTATTTTATATCTTTATTTTATTTATTTGATTATTGCTCCTTCCAAAAGAGATAAGGTCTGGTGAATCGGAAACAATTAATAAGAATAAAAAAAGAAAGTTTGATTTTCTTATGGAACATACATATCCATATGCATGGATCATACCTTTTGCTCCACTTCCAGTGACTATGTCAATAGGATTGGGACTTCTGTTTGTTCCGACCGCAACAAAAAATCTTCGTCGTATGTGGACTTTTCCTAGTGTTTCATTGCTAAGTATAGTTATGGTTTTTTCATCCGATTTGTCTATTCAACAGATAAATGGCAGTTCTATCTATCAACATCTATGGTCTTGGACCATCAATAATGATTTTTCTTTAGAGTTCGGCCACTTGATCGACCCACTTACTTCTATTATGTCAATACTAATCACTACTGTTGGAATCATGGTTCTTATTTATAGTGACAATTATATGGCTCATGATCAAGGATATTTGAGATTTTTTGCTTATATGAGTTTTTCCAATACTTCCATGTTGGGATTAGTTACTAGTTCCAATTTGATACAAATTTATATTTTTTGGGAACTAGTGGGAATGTGCTCGTATTTATTAATAGGTTTTTGGTTCACACGACCCACTGCAGCAAATGCTTGTCAAAAAGCGTTTGTAACTAATCGTGTAGGGGATTTTGGGTTATTATTAGGAATCTTAGGTTTTTATTGGATAACAGGGAGTTTCGAATTTCGGGATTTGTTCGAAATCTTCAATAACTTGATCCATAATAATGGGGTCAATTCTTTATTTGCTACTCTGTGTGCTTCCCTATTATTCGTCGGTGCAGTTGCTAAATCCGCACAATTTCCCCTTCATGTATGGTTACCTGATGCCATGGAAGGGCCTACTCCTATTTCGGCTCTTATACATGCTGCTACTATGGTAGCAGCGGGAATTTTTCTTGTCGCTCGGCTTCTTCCGCTTTTTACAGTCATACCTTACATAATGAATCTCATTTCTTTGATAGGTGAAATTACGGTACTATTAGGGGCTACTTTAGCCCTTGCTCAAAGAGACATTAAGAAAAGTTTAGCCTATTCTACAATGTCTCAATTGGGTTATATTATGTTAGCCCCAGGGATAGGCTCTTATCGAGCTGCTTTATTCCATTTGATCACTCATGCCTATTCGAAAGCATTATTGTTTTTAGGATCCGGATCAATTATTCATTCAATGGAACCCATTGTTGGATATTCGCCAGATAAAAGTCAGAACATGGTTCTTATGGGTGGTTTAACAAAATATGTGCCAATTACAAAAACGACTTTTTTATTAGGTACACTTTCTCTTTGTGGAATTCCACCTCTTGCTTGTTTTTGGTCTAAAGATGAAATTCTTAATGATAGTTGGTTGTATTCACCGATTTTCGCGATAATAGCTTGTTTCACAGCAGGGTTAACTGCATTTTATATGTTTCGGATGTATTTACTTACTTTTGATGGTCATTTACGCGCCCTTTTTCAAAATTACAGTGTTACTAAAAATAGCTCGTTCTATTTAATATCTATATGGGGGAAAGAAGGAACCAAACTAGTTAACAGAAATTTGTTTTTATCAACAATGAATAATAATGAAAAGGTTTTCTTTTTTTCGAAAACGAAGATATACAAAACGGATGGCAATGTAAGAAATCTGATACGATCCTTTAGAATTTCTTTTGAAAAGAAAGACACTTCAACGTATCCCCATGAATCGGACAATACTATGCTATTGTCTCTACTTGTATTGGTCTTATTTACTTTGTTTGTTGGATCCATAGGAATTCCTTTCGATCAAGAAGTAATGGATTTTGATATATTATCGAAATGGTTAACTCCGTCAATAAATCTTTTACATCCAAATTCGAACTATTCTGTGGATTGGTATGAATTTGTGACAAATGCAACTTATTCAGTCAGTATAGCCTGTTTTGGAATATTCATAGCGTTTCTTTTATATGGTTCTGTTTATTCATCTTTTCAGAATTTGTACTTAATCAATTCATTTTTAAAAAAAATAGGTTCTAAGAGAGTCTTCTTGGACCGAATAATAAATGTGATATACAATTGGTCATATAATCGTGGTTACATAGATGTTTTTTATGCAACATGCATAATTAAAGGTATAAG